GGATACAAAAGGAATTCAAGTGCAAATAGCAGGGCGTATCGACGGAAAAGAAATTGCACGCGTCGAATGGATCAGAGAAGGTAGGGTACCCCTACAAACCATTCGAGCTAAAATTGATCATTGTTCCTATACAGTTCGAACTATCTATGGAGTATTAGGAATCAAAATTTGGATATTTGTAGACAAGCAATAATGGGACTTTCCTTGCCATTCTATTCAGTGATAGAACAAAAAGGGCAAACTATTCTTTTTATCTTCAATGAAAAGTGAGCAATTATAATTATATAGGGTTGAATAAAAAATTCGATTGAACTTTTGGTAGAATTGCTATGCTTAGTGTGTGACTCGTTGGTTTTTCTTTAGAGTTGGGAATCCAAAAAATGGACTGGACCCTAACTAATAACTATAGAACTTATAACCAGCTCATTGCTTCGTATTATCGATATCCAAGGAACCAGTTACTATATGATGTGTCGATCATATAGTTGTAGCAACTGAAATCTTTTTTCATAAATGAAAAATTTCATTCATTATGGGTTGTGAAGTGAAAATATAGGGATGTGGGTAAATGGAAGGATGAGAGAAAGAGAGAAGGAAAATCTAAATGATATAGAATTCCAATATGTATGGTCTATTATAAATAATCTCAAACCAATAAAAGGCAGTGTGATAAAGCATCAATACGGATTCTTCCATAATTAGACAATTCATAGAAAAAAATACAAATAATAAAGAGCTTCGAGTCAATAGAGACTGAGGAAATTGACTTGGGAACGAATTGGAATTGTGGAGCTCCATTGCTGAGTTCAGGCCTAGCCATTAATCGAGAAGCTATGGGAACGACGGAACCTATGACTGCAGAAGATTCTATTGAAAACGGAATCCCAATGATTCATTGGGTGGGATGGCGGAACCAACCGGGAACCCATTGATTTATTATGAGAGGCGATGGGTTAACCCTACAAATGAAGCAAAGATGAAAAGAGTAAATATTCGCCCGCGAAATCCCTATTGAATTGCAAATTATTAGCCGATTCGGTAAGGGTCAAGGATTCGTTATAAACAAAAAAAGGCATTATTTTATATATATATAGATATATAGAAATATATATATAGAAATATAGAAAGATCTATATATCCGTATACATAAAGTATACAAGATATACGGATTCCTACGTAACAGATTCAATATCAATAAATCCCACGATTTAGTGTATTTTTTTTTTTTTTTCAAAAAATACACGTGTATCTGTAATATTGTTGAATCGTTTCATTCGCGAGGAGCCGGATGAGAAGAAACTCTCATGTCCGGTTCTGCAGTAGAGATGGGATTGAGAAACAACCATCAACTATAACCCCAAAAGAACCAGATTCCGCAAACAACATAGAGGAAGAATGAAGGGAATATCTTATCGAGGCAATCATATTTGTTTCGGGAAATATGCTCTTCAGGCACTTGAACCCGCTTGGATCACATCTAGACAAATAGAAGCAGGGAGACGAGCAATAACACGATATGCGCGCCGTGGTGGAAAAATATGGGTACGTATATTTCCCGACAAACCCGTGACTGTAAAACCTACGGAAACACGTATGGGTTCGGGGAAAGGATCCCCCCAATACTGGGTCTCTGTTGTTAAACCGGGTCGAATACTTTATGAAATGGGTGGAGTATCCGAAACGGTAGCCAGAGCAGCTATTTCAATAGCTGCATACAAAATGCCTATACGAACGCAATTCATTATTGCGAGATAGGGGTGTGGAACCGGATATTTGTGATGAAAAAGACAATCGCAGATTTATATTTCCTTATTTCTATTTTTGGAAAGACAATATTTCTTTCTTTTTTCCTTCGACCTTGGCATTGAAAGAAGAGATTCAATTCAAAAAAAATGATATGATTCAACCTCAGACCCATTTGAATGTAGCGGACAACAGCGGGGCTCGAGAATTGATGTGTATTCGAATCATAGGAGCTAGTAATCGCCGATATGCTCGTATTGGTGACGTTATTGTTGCTGTAATCAAAGAGGCAGTGCCCCATATGCCTCTCGAAAGATCAGAAGTGATCAGGGCTGTAATTGTACGTACCCGTAAAGAACTCCGACGTGACGACGGTATGATAATACGATATGATGACAATGCAGCAGTTGTCATTAATAAAGAAGGAAATCCAAAAGGAACTCGAGTTTTTGGAGCAATCGCTCGAGAATTGAGACAGTTGAATTTTACTAAAATAGTCTCATTAGCTCCTGAAGTATTCTAAATACTAGTGGGTGGGACTATGATATAGTCGGTTATCTGAAATAGATCAACCAGTAGATTGTGTTTCAGGCATATACTTTTAACAATTCGTAAATAAATAATGAAAAATTCACATAAAAAAAAAAAAAAAAAACAGAACATGTTGATTATATCAAAACGAGGAGGCACCAATAATTCTAGTTCGACATGAATAGGGATACTATTGCCGATATATTAACTTTTCTAAGAAATGCCGACACGGATAAAAAAGGAACGGTTCGAATAGCATCCACTAAGATCACCGAAAGCATTGTGAAAATACTTCTACGAGAGGGTTTTCTTGAAAACGTTAGAAAACATCGGGAAAACAACAAATCTTTCTTGGTTTCAACCCTGCGACATAGAAGAAATAGGAAAGGAACATATAGAAAGATTTTCAAGCGTATCAGCCGACCCGGTCTACGAATCTATTCCAACTATCAACGAATTCCTAGAATTTTGGGTGGAATGGGAGTTGTAATTCTTTCGACTTCTCGGGGTATAATGACAGATCGAGAAGCTAGACTAGAAGGAATTGGAGGGGAGGTTTTGTGTTATATATGGTGATCCCTTGGGTATCCGAATTGGATCCGCAACTTCGTCTATTTATGACAAAAGAGAGGAAGGATAGGTTGTTTAATATCACCCGCCCTTACCTTTATTTTATTAGTTTCTGGTTCAAGGAGGTTACTCGAAATGAAAGAGAAAGAAAAAAAATCGATTTATGAGGGTTTAATTACTGAATCGCTTTCAAATGGTATGTTTCGGGTTCGTTTAGATAACGAAGATCTGATTCTCGGTTATATTTCGGGGAAGATCCGACGAAATTTTATACGGATACTACCAGGAGATAGAGTTCTAATTGAGGTGGGCCCTTATGATTCAACCAGGGGACGTATAGTTTATAGACTTCCCAAGAAAGATAAAGATAAAGATTCGAACAACAATTAGGTGTGAGTGACTTTTTAAACATTCCTTCGTGGAAATACAATTCGAGGTTCAAAATTTCAAGAGATTTATTTTCTTACAAGGAATAGATTCGGAATTAAGGCAAGGAAAAAATATGAAAATAAGGGCCTCGGTTCGTAAAATTTGTGAAAAATGTCGACTGCTCCGTAGGAGGAGACGAATTGTAGTAATTTGTTTCAATCCGAGACATAAACAGAGACAAAAGTAATCTCTCTAAAAAAAAAATAAAAATGGATTTTCTAAAGGACCCGATGGACAAATAAAGGATCCGTTTTGATATGAAATGGATATATCCGTATATCTTTGACTCATATTTATGAGATGATAAAATATGACAAAAACTAGACCAAGAATTGGTTCACGTAGGTGGGGGCGTATTGGTTCACGTAAGAGTGGACGTAGAATACCAAAAGGAGTTATTCATGTTCAAGCGGGTTTCAACAATACTATTGTTACTGTTACAGATGTGCTAGGTCGGGTGGTTTCTTGGTCCTCCGCTGGTACTTGTAGATTCAGAGGACCAAGAAAAGGGACACCATTTGCTGCCCAAACCGCAGCAGGAAATGCTATTCGTACAGTAGTGGATCAGGGTATGAAACGAGCAGAAGTCAGGATAAAGGGTGCTGGTATCGGAAGAGATGCAGTATTACGAGCTATTCGTAAAAGTGGTATACTTGTAAGTTCCATACGTGACGTAACCCCTCTTCCACATAATGGATGTAGGCCTCCTAAAAAAAGACGTGTGTAGAAATAATAATAGAGCGGATTTCAATTATATAGAAAGAAACACTTCAATCAGCTGCAAAAAATGAAAAAAAAAAAAAATGACTCAAGAAAAATTCGAAGTATCCACTAGGACACCGCGTTGGAAGTGTATTGAATCAAGAACCGACAGTAAGCGACTTCATTATAGCCGTTTCATTTTGTCTCCACTTATGAAAGGCCAAGCGGATACGATAGGTATCGCGATGCGAAGAGCTTTGCTTGGAGAAATAGAAGGAACGTGTATCACGCGTGCCAAATTTGAAAACGCACCGCACGAATATTCTATGATATCTGGTGTTGAAGAATCAGTATATGAAATTTTAATGAATTTGAAAAAGGTTGTATTGAGAAGTGATCTGTATGGAACTCGCAACGCATCTATTTGCGCCAAGGGTCCTGAAATCGTAACTGCTCGACATATCATCTTACCACCCTCTGTGGAAATAGTTGATACTGCACAGCATATAGCTAGCCTGACGAAACCAATTGATTTGCGTATTGAATTACAAATCCAGAGGGGTCGCCGTATGAAAACCACGAAAGACTATCAAGATGGAAGTTTTCCTATAGATACTGTCTCCATGCCTGTTCGAAATGCGAATTATAGTATTCATTCTTTTGGAAATGAAAAACAAGAAATACTTTTTCTCGAAATATGGACGGATGGAAGTTTAACTCCTAAAGAAGCACTTTACGAAGCTTCTCGTAATTTGATTAATTTATTTATTCCTTTTCTAGATGCGGAAGAACAGGATCTAAATTTTGATCTAGAAGACGATCAAAAGGGGTTTCAAGGCAGGTTTCATACATACCCCCTTTTTACCTGTAGTTATAAACTACATAATCTAACCTTTAATTATAAACTACTAAATATGACTAAAATGGAAAGAAAAGAGGTATTAAAATATATTTTTATCGACCAATTAGGATTAAGTCGCAGGACCTATAATTGTCTAAAAAGGTCCAATATACATACATTATCG